CCAAAATATGAGTGAAAATATACTAAAAAAATAAAAAAAAAAATTATTTTTTTAGAATTCAGAAAACGGAAGAATTCTTCTTTTAGACATCTTATCTTATAATAGAATCTTATAATTAAGAGTCTATTTCATATTAATTAGAATAGGGACTACCAATTGTTAATTTTATATTAACTTTGAAATTCACAAATTATTCCAATATTTTAGGACTTATTTGTTTGTCGTACAAAAAAACTTTTTGAATTCCCGGTAGAAAGAGATTTCCCTAATGACAAAGCTTTTAACGCTGCCCAATATCCTTTCCTTTTCCAAATATTTTTACGAATACGCTTTTTTGATATCGAAGTACGTTTTTTTGGAACTGCCATTTTAAAATGAAGAAGTTACTCATTGTTATAGTTGGATGTGAAAGACATCTATTGTTCAAAACAAATTATTATTTCTTATTCATTATCTATTTTTTTATCTAAATAAGATTCTATAAAAATAAAAAAAAGAAATATAGATATGTCAAAGATCCGTGAAAATTGGATCAAAAATTACTCGAAATAACAAAATTTTGATTCCATACACTATTCGTAAAACCTAAATTTTTTCGTTTGGAACTTTTAGTTCTCGTTGTTTATCTCTCAAAGTTATATCTTTAGAATATGCTATGGCATAGAAATCAAATCAATCAAACTTAATAAAATCAATAAAAAACCAAAAAGACTTTTCTTTTTGTTATTCTATACTTTATTTACATGTAATAAAATACTTCAAAGGCTTGTAAACTTTTGCCTAATAAATTGAGTTTTTTAGTTTTGATAAAAAATACACCTAAATTCAATTTTAAAATTCGAGTGAGACTAGTAATAAATCTGTTAAAGGATATGTGGTTTGATAAAAAAATATCTCAGTCATTTTTTATCCTTTCTCGATAAAAAAAGTAAATTTTAGATCTAGAATCTTCTAAAATCTAAAATTTACTAATAAATTGAAATGGAAAACAATGAATCCCATAATGAATTAGTTAATGAGTTGAAATAAACTAACTAAAATCAAGAGTTTTTATTTCATTAGACCGATGACCTTAGTTAATCCTATAATTCATATCAGCATCAAGTACTCTTTTTAGCCCAAATTTTTATCCTTGCTCTACAAATAGAAATTCTTATTATTATTATAATAATTTATCGTAATAATAATAAGAATTTATATTTTCATTTTCCTATTATAAGTATTTGTTTTTATATGTCGCTTGGTCATATCATTTGACCAATTATAACTTCTTGTTTTGAATATTTGAACGATTTTGAAAAGACTCAGAATCAGAATCAATACTAATCTAAAATTATTAAATAAGTTAGTGCATATATTTATTTTTTATTGACTTTTTTCGAAAGAAGTAAAATCCGGTGAATCGGAAACAATTAATTAAGAATAAAAAAGTTTTTTTATGGAACAGATATATCAATATGCGTGGATAATACCTTTTCTTCCACTTCCAGTTCCTATTTTAATAGGGTTGGGACTTCTTCTTTTTCCGACGGCAACAAAAAGTATTCGTCGTATGTGGGCTTTTCAAAGCGTTTTATTGTTAAGTATAGTCATGATTTTTTCCATGAATCTGTCTATTCAGCAAATAAATATCAGTTCTGTCTATCAATATGTATGGTCTTGGATTATCAATAATGATTTTTCTTTAGAATTCGGATACTTGATCGATCCACTTACTTCTATTATGTCAATATTAATCACTACTGTTGGAATTATGGTTCTTATTTATAGTGATAATTATATGTCTCATGATCACGGATATTTGAGATTTTTTGCTTATATGAGTTTTTTCAGTACTTCCATGTTGGGATTAGTTACTAGTTCAAATTTGATACAAATTTATATTTTTTGGGAATTAGTTGGAATATGTTCGTATCTATTAATAGGGTTTTGGTTCACACGACCTGTTGCAGCAAAGGCTTGTCAAAAAGCGTTTGTAACTAATCGTGTTGGCGATTTTGGTTTATTATTAGGCATTTTAGGGTTTTATTGGGTAACGGGGACTTTCGAATTTCGTGATTTATTCCAAATATTCAATAACTTGATTTATAATAATGAAGTCAATTTTGTATTTGTTACTTTGTGCGCTGTTCTATTATTTGCCGGTGCCGTTGCTAAATCTGCACAATTTCCCCTTCATGTATGGTTACCTGATGCAATGGAAGGGCCGACTCCTATTTCCGCTCTTATACATGCTGCTACGATGGTAGCAGCGGGAATTTTTCTTGTAGCTCGACTTATGCCTCTTTTCATAGTCATACCCCACATAATGAATTTTATCTCTTTGATAGGGATAATAACAGTTTTTTTAGGAGCCACTTTAGCTCTTGCTCAAAAAGACATTAAGAGGGGTTTAGCCTATTCCACAATGTCTCAATTGGGTTATATGATGTTAGCTCTAGGTATGGGGTCGTATCGCAGTGCTTTATTTCATTTGATTACTCATGCTTATTCTAAAGCA